TTATTCAGGAAAGGGGATGTGCCTTTCGAAAACAAAATAGACTTTCCTTGATACCTAACATAATGCATGATAGGGTCTTTGAAAAGCCATAGAGTAGTACGAAAGTACTTAGCAAAAGTTTCGGTAGAGCTTTTGCTCTTTCTTTTTAGATAGAAATAGATTCGCTCAAGCAGGTCTCCAAAGTATATTGACCGTAAACGATAAAATTTGTTATGGAGAAAAAAGAAAATGCATTCGTATTCACATACATAAGAATTATATAAGAATAAAAAGAATCTTTGATTTCTTTTTGTTAAAAGCGCAGAGCTGGGATTCTTTATAACACTAAAATTTTTCCAATTCCAATATTCGTAGAAAACGAATTGTAATAAATGCAAAGAAGAAACATCTTTTACACAAAAGCTAAGAGTGTGAACCAAGATTTCCAGATGGATCGGGTGGGGTATTCGTATATCTAACACAGAATGAAAATGTGAAAAATTGTCCTCTAAGAAAGGAAATATTGAATGAATTGATCGTAAACTTTGAAATTTTAATATACCCTTCTGCTCTTCATAAGGTATTAATCGTATAGAAAATGGAATTTCTACAATAAACGAAAATATGTCGCATATCATTTGAGAATACAAATTCTTGTTGCGCCAAAAAAGGGGATTTTTTTTTAAATCATTAGCAGAAATAAAAAAAAGATTCCGTCGATCCATTTGATTAATTAAACGTTTTACAATTAGGAAACTGAATTTATTGTCATAACCTGGATTTTCTAACAAAGTCGATCGATTAAAACTATTATTATGAGCAAGTGCATAAATATACTCTTGAAAGTTAAGTGGATACAGAAAGTCTTGCTGTTGAGATCTATCAAACTGTTGCATTTTCTCTATTTAAAAGTATCTTTAAATCAAAAGTAGAAGGTTGGGAGTTATCAAACGATACATAGTGCAATACAAACAAAACAAGGTATTCTAGTAACAACAGATAACCCTGGACACAAGTAAGCCTATAATAATAATAATGATAATGAATATAACGAATTCCCTATTCTTTTTTTCCATTTTTATTCGATCTTATAAGATAACAAAATGGCTAGAAATCCTTTCTTTTTTTCAACTAATTGCTCTTTTGATTTTTGAAAAAGCTTCTTTATCAATATACTGGTTCTTATACACATGCATCTCCATTTTAGAATTTAGAATATTTAAAATAGAGAATTACATTAGTTAGGATTCATTAAAAAATAGAGAATCTACCCATGGGTAAAAAGCTCCTCCACACATCGGTACTAATATCTTTTTAACGTCTAATTAGATCAGAACTTAATTCAAATTCAAAATAGAAGCTCGTTGCTTTGTCTTTCTTTATAATTAATTGAAACCCTAAAGTCTTATCCATTTATTAATTTATTAACCCGACCGAACTTTATTTTGTTTCATTCCAATACCTCAAACACCCATTCGGCAAGAATGAAATAGTATATTATTCGAAATCTACATCACTACGACATGCTGTTGTTTCCATTCATTTCCTTTCAGGATCAGTCGTGGTCTTCCAAACTTTACCGATGGTATGGACGAATTCCTTGATTCATCAAAATGTGTAAAAAGTCCTAGCCGCACTTAAAAGCCGAGTACTCTACCGTTGAGTTAGCAACCCAAAGAGAACAAATCTATAAGAATTCGATAATGAGTAGATAATAAAAAAAAAGTATAGATACAATCCGAATAAAAATAAATTTAACAAAGAGATTCAAAAAATTATCAGATAAAATTAGACAAAAAAAGATAATAAAATGCAAAAATATACTAAGTGAATGTTCTCTGATCGAACTTTTCAATATTCAATAAAATAAAAGAAGCTTTCATATCACTCTACTCATAGATCCAATTGAATCAACTAAAGTAAAAAACAAATTCATATGACGGAAATAAGAAATAAATAGACCCAACTTGACTTATCACGATGAATTATATTTGTTCAATACGCTGTTGTCAATAGAAAAGAATAAGGCAGGAACTCAAAAGAATTCAATTAAATTTAACCCCTTATTTTCATTAGTTTAATTTATGATTATGAATAAAAGAGATGGAAGGTTATGTTCTGGGACGGAAGGATTCGAACCTCCGAATAGCGGGACCAAAACCCGTTGCCTTACCCCTTGGCCACGCCCCAGTTCGATTTCTATTCGACACGAATAATCAACAATATTAATAATATTAATATTTATTTTTTGTCAACCCCAAGTACAAGATAAATAGCTATAGACTTAATTAAATTGTTATTACTATTTTACTATGTGTAAATAGAGAATGTAACTTAATTTATTGATCATTAGATAGAATTCAATTAAGATATTCTATGAAAAATAGAATTTCTTCTATTCTCTTTTGAGAATTGGAGGACTTTTGGTTGGGTGGATCCAAAAAAAAGAGAGACTCTTTGTCTACCTTTATTTTTCTACCTTTTTTATTATATAAATAACTCAATCAAAATGGAATTATCTCATAGAACAAAATGTCTGCTATGCTTAATATTTATAGTTTGATAGGGACCTGCTATTATGACTTTTTGTCATATTCAAGTAGCTTTTTCTTCGGAAAATTGCCCGAGGCCTATGCTTTTTTGAATCCAATCGTAGATGTTATGCCTGTAATACCTGTGCTATTTTTTCTCTTAGCTTTTGTTTGGCAAGCTGCTGTGAGTTTTCGATAAAATAAAATATTTCAGTTTAAAAGCGTGGATAAAATGAATACTTTACTTTAGTTGATAATAAATTCTAACAATTGATCGGATCTAAAAGATATTTAGATTCTGGTTAATAGAAAACTCTTTTTCAAAATGAATTTCTGAAAACCATTTTCTATTTTGAATTTGGTTATTGGTATTCACGGAGGATATAGAGATATGCGGTAGAAAATTGTAGAATCTATTCTATTTTTTTTTTTCGAAAAAAAAAATTATTTTGGAGATTTTATAATGCTTACTCTCAAACTCTTCGTTTATACAGTAGTGATATTTTTTGTATCTCTCTTCATCTTTGGATTCCTATCTAATGATCCAGGACGTAATCCTGGACGTGAAGAATAAGAAGAATAAAAGGTATCTTTTTTTTTTTACATTTTTTGTTTGAAAAAAAAGTCATCAACAGAAGAGGAAAGAAAGGGATTCGAACCCTCGGTACGAATAATTCGTACAACGGATTAGCAATCCATCGCTTTAGTCCACTCAGCCATCTCTCCCAATTAAAGACGCTGTTAAATTTTTAATTACACAAAAAGTAAGGAATATTTATTCTATTTATTTTATATTTATTATATAGATATGTACACTTTTTAGCAGCAATTTTATTTCGTTAAATATTAAATAAAAGAGGACTGTAAAGTGCTACCAAAACAATATAAAAAAGTAAAAAAAAAAGAATTATCCTTTGAACAAGATCAAAAGAGGACTCGTCTTTTTTTTTATTACCTTTTATTACCATAAGGCCCGGACTATTCAGCCCCTAACCGGGCCTTTATTATCCAAACAAAAACAATTTGGAATTTAATAGATTCTAGATAAAGATAAATAAAAATGATTTATCTGATTTGGAAAATAGCTTAGTATTCTAGAAAATTAGAAAGCGGAATAAAAAATCTCCTTTCCCTGTTCGACAAAAAGTCCAGTTGTATATAATAATCACACTGTAGCGGGTATAGTTTAGTGGTAAAAGTGTGATTCGTTTTTCTAACCCTTTAAAATAGTTAAAATAATAGTTAAAGGATCTTTTCTTTCGGTTTAATTCCTATTCCGATCAAAAACTTTATTTCCTAAAAAAAATCGAAAATATAAAGGATTAAACCCTTTCTCTCTCAATCAAATATTTGAGAAAAAATAAAAATTATCGAGATTTCTATCCATATAATCACTTATACTTATAATACTTATAAAGTGAGAATTGGATTAGAAAATTACGAAACATAGTTTTGAATTAAACTAATATTTCTAATTTAATAAGTAAAAAGGTCCATGGATAAAGATAAAAGGGAGGTTTCTAATCGTAACTAAATCTTCCATTTTTTTTATTTGTAGAGAAGCAATGGAATAAAAATAGCTATTAAATGGCGACTTTGGTTTACTAGAGACATCAACCTATTGTTAGCTCGGTAGAAATAAAATAACTTTCCTCAGGATCTTTTCAAATAAAATAAAGAACGAAGTAACTAGAAAGATTGTTAGAATCACTCTCTTCTAGAGGGATCATCTAGAAAAGTTAAAAAGTAGTTTGTTTTGTCTGTATTAAGATAAAAAACTGACATAGATGTTATGGGGTAGAAATTTTTTTTCTAATTTTGTTCACACCCGTAAAGGAGCTGAATGAAACCAAAATTTCATGTTCAGTTTTGAACTAGAGACGTCCAAAATGCTGAATTGACGTCGACTATAACCCCTAGCCTTCCAAGCTAACGATGCGGGTTCGATTCCCGCTACCCGCTTTCTAGCAATATAGAATTTCAAAATTTATCTCTCATATACAATTTGCTTTTTTGTCAACCAAGAGATTGAAAAGGGCCAAATACGAATAAAAAGCGTCTATTGTCTAATGGATAGGACAAAGGTCTTCTAAACCTTTGGTATAGGTTCAAATCCTATTGGACGCAAATTCTTTCCATATATTTATTTTCTATTTTGATATTAAGCAAATTCTTTTTTTTGTTAAGGCTGAAATCAAAAATAGTAGCGATTCATTTTTTTATGCTTGTTCCTGAAGTATAAAACGCTCAATTTGTTCCTGAATAGCCTCTTTTAAAAGGATTTGCGCCTCCTCGGTAAATGTCTTGGTAGAAGAAATTATTTTTTGGAACTGAGGTTTATTAGTTTTTACATAAGCACGTAACTCAACCAGAAATTGCCTTACCTGCCCTATTTCTAATGAATCGAGATAGCCGTTTGTTCCGGTATAAATAGTCATTATTTGTTCGTCCACTGTGAGAGGAGCCGATTGGGATTGTTTAAGCAATTCG